CAAACGTCTAGCATTCCCTCACGCTTGGCGCCAATGAGGCTTTTATTTGAGAGAAAAAAGAAGACTATGCCTTCGCCATATGAAATATGAATATTAAGTAATAATAGCATGGCACTTTGAATTCGATATAAGAAATTTTGTTTTCAAAACATTAGATTATGTATCGAGAGAGTAATATGAGAAAAAGGTATTTCCGATTTTCTTATCGGAAGTTCAGTTCAGCGTCACAAACTTTTTTTCACACCAGAGGTCTCTTAACAATATTTATGGAGCGAAAAAAAAAACAAGATTCTTTTTTCCTTAGTTAATTTGATCAAATAAAAAAGCAACTTTGGGATTGCTGAATCACAGACAAATCACAAACAAAAAAATATAATAAATATATAAAGCAACGGAGCCATCATAGTATTTTTTAATTCCTCCGAAAGGAAGGGTGGTAAGTTGATCATTTACCGATCGGGGTCTGATCGATCCTATTTTTTTCTTTCTTTGATGGAAGGTAAGGGTCAATTTTATTGTAGAGCCGTATGCAATGCATAAAAGATGCCCGTACGGTTGTTCGATTCTATCTTTTTTTCTTGTTATTCTCTTATCTTTCTTTTATCTTCCCCTCATCATGCGAAATAGAGAAACCTTTTATTATCTTATATCATCAGGGTAATGATCCATCAACCTGCTGGTTCTTTTGCTGAAGTAGCAACGGGAGAATTCATCCTGGAAGTGGGAGAACTGCTGAAACTACGTGAAACCCTGACAAGGGTTTATGTACAAAGAACGGGCAAACCCTTATGGGTTGTATCCGAAGACATGGAAAGAGATGTTTTTATGTCAGCAACAGAGGCCCAAGCTTATGGAATTGTTGATCTTGTAGCGGTTGAATGACAATAGCCTGGATTTCGCGTCAATTCGTGATTTGAAATTACCCCTGCCGAGTTTAATATTCTATGACTTTTATTTACTATTCTATTGAATAAAAGTAATTCATAATCATCCGGTTAGGATCGATCTAAACCAGCCCATTATGTATATGATTCAACATGCCAACTATTAAACAACTTATTAGAAATACAAGACAGCCAATTAGAAATGTCACAAAATCCCCCGCGCTTCGGGGATGCCCTCAGCGTCGAGGAACATGTACTAGGGTGTATGTGCGACTCGTTCAGATCATGAACTAGAACAAAGGAAAGAGAACAATGTTCGAATATCAATGATCAAATAGGATAGAACGGAAAAACGAACTACATTTCCTATATAAAAATAAGAAAATGGATCATATCCCTTTTATTGTGTATGAAATTTATGGTTTCTATTGGTGTAAATCCACTCACCTCAATTCAAGATGAGAAGCAATTCTCCATTGGTAGCAAATGGTTATCCATTAAGCGGAGTAAATATTAGTTAACATAGACCCCTCTTGCAAGAACGGACTAACAGGGTCAGCTACCCAGCCAACCTTCATAATTAAATACCGTTACTGTATAGGTAGAGCTCGTTGTGAAAGACCTATTACTGGATAATTCATGGGTAGAGCCGAAGAATGTGAACTATACAAGTTAGCAATAACATTGATTAAATGAAGTAAGGGCTCCGGTGTATAGAGAAGACCTCACCGTTTAAGAAGTAACCATAGAAACGATGAAATCCACTATTTCTTTATCATTGCTATTTTTTTTTTTTTAATACCTAGTATAGTACAATTTCGTATTTCGAGGTGAAATGCCTAGAAAAAATAAAAAATCGTGGTTGGGAAGGTTATAGTAGCCAAAGCCATTGGAATTTTTAGTTTATACATTGGAAAAATCCGTTTTGTTATTAATATACTAGGAAAGGGGCAAAAGAATAACTGAAAGAAAGGAAATCTATTAGTTATTCGTTAAAGTTTCATTTATTCAATGACCAGAATTAGACGGGGATATATCGCTCGGAGACGTAGAACAAAAATTCGTTTATTTGCATCAAGCTTTCGGGGGGCTCATTCAAGACTTACTCGAACTATTACTCAACAAAAAATAAGAGCTTTGGTTTCGGCTCATCGGGATAGGGATAGGCAAAAAATAAATTTTCGTCGTTTGTGGATCACTCGAATAAATGCAGCAATTCGTGAAAGGGGGGTATGCTATAGTTATAGTAGATTAATAAACGATCTGTACAAGAGACAGTTGCTTCTTAATCGTAAAATACTTGCACAAATAGCTATATCAAATAGGAATTGTCTTTATATGATTTCCAATGAGATCATAAAAGAAGTAGGTTGGAAGGAATCCACCAGTTAAACGGAGTTGCCCGGAGAATGAACTCCGGGAAGGTCGAATAAAAATGAATAGAATATGATAAAATATGAGAAAGTAGTCAAAATAAATATGAATCAACACGTTCAATAAAAAAATTTCTTCTTCCCAGATTATTATTTTTTTTCTTACGACACGAGAATTAAATCCGGATTCTTGGATTTTTCCAACAAAATATCAATCCGCGTTTGAGTTCGAATGGGAATTTG